ACCTCTGCAAAGTAAAAGAAGGTTTTCGGAAGATCAAAGAAAGAATCTCTTCTTCCTCTGTAAAGAATTCTTCCCATAATTCTGAACCTAATCTTTTCAAAAAAGCACGTACAGTACTTTTGTGTTTACGAGCCAAAGTTTTAATACAAGAAAGCCGAAGTATATATTTTACTCGATACAAATTCTTTTTTTTTGAGGATCCATTGTAATAATGAGAAAAATTTCTGCATATCCGCACAAATCGGTCAATAATATCAAAATCAGATGAATCGGCCCAGACCGGTTTACTTATAGGATGACCTAATGCGTTACAAAATTTCGCTTTAGCCAATAATCTAATTATAGGAATAATTGGAACCATTGTATTAAGCTTTTTCCTAACATTTTCTATTAGAAATGAATTTTCCAGCATTCGACTTCGTACCACCGAAGGATTTAGCCGCACACTTGAAAAATAACCCAAAAACAAAAAGTAGAATGAATGCTCAGATAATTGGTTTATATGGATTCTTCCTGGTTGAGACCAAACATAAAAATTACATTGCCATAAATTGATAAGATAGTATTTCCATTTATTCATCAAAAGAGGCGTATTCGTTGAAGCCAGAATAGATTTTCCTTGATATCTAACATAATGAATGAAAGGATCCTTGAATAACCATAGGGTCGACAGAAAATCTTTAGCAAAGACTTCTACAAGATGTTCTGTTTTTCCATAGAAATAGATTCGCTCAAAAAGGACTCCAGAGGATGTTAATCGTAAATGAGAAGATTTGTTACGGAGAAAAAGGAAGATAGATTCATATTCGAAGACATGCAAATTATATAGGAACAAGAAGAATCTTGGATGACTTTTTCCAAAAGTAGAAATCGATTTTTTTAGAGTAATAAGACTATTCGAATTACAATATTGGTGAAGAAAGATCCTTAATAAATGAAAAGACGAGACATCTTTCAACCAATAGCGAAGGGTTTGAAGCAGAATTTCCAAATGGATAGGGTAGGGTATTTGTACATCTGACACATAATTCAAATATGGAAATTGATCCTCAAAAAAAGGAAATATTGAATGAATTGATCGTAAATTATAAGACTTTACGATTTCTGCCTCCTTTAAGGAAGAGATTAATTGTAAGGAAAATGGAATTTCCAAAATGATGGCAAACCCCTCTGATATTATTTGAGAATACAAATTTTTGTTGTACCCCAAAAATAGATTTTTGAATTTCTTTTTGTTTTTGAATTTCTTTTTGGTAGAATCATTAGCAGAAATAAGAAAATAATTCTGTTGATACATTCGAGTAATTAAACGTTTTACAATTAGGAAACTAGATTTATTGTCATAATCTACATTTTCCACCAAAATGGAGCTATTTAAACCATGATCATAAGCAAGTGTATAAATATATTCCCGAAAGATAAGTGGGTATAGGAAGTCATTTTTCCGAGATCTATATATTTCTAAATATACTTGAAATTCCTCCATTTTTGAAATTATCTTTGAACTAGGGATAGGGGATTTATTGGGTTATCAAATCATACATAGTGCGATACCGTCCAAACAAGATATTCTATTAAACTAGAATAGATACCTCGAAAACAAGTAAAGTAAGACTCATCAACGGACTCTATCTCCTCACTTTTTCCATCTAATTATTTTATGTTCATTTTCATTCTAGGATAACAAGATAGTTAGAAATCCTTTATTTTCTCAACCCAATCGCTCTTTTGATTTTGGAAAAAAATATCTTTATCAATATACTCTTTCTTCTACACATTTATTGCCACCCCATAATCATAATATAGAATAGCTAATAGTTAGGACTCATAAAAAAAATCAAATATCCATTCATGGAAAAAGCTTTTCCCGCATCAAGCACTAATATATTTTTAACATTTAATTAGATCGGGTAATTATTCAAAAAAAAAATCAAAGCTCGTTGCTTTCTTTTTCTTTCCCTATAATTGGAGCCGCCAAGCTCTATCCATTTATTAATTCAACCCAATTTTGAATTTCTTTTGTTCCGAGCCAACAATTCAAACAAGAGTTTGGGCCGGATCCAATAAGAATGAAATATTCTTAGAATTCTCCATTGATACGACATGCTGCTTTTTCCATTCATTCCTTTCTGGATCAGTCGTAGTCTTACAAACTCTACCGATGGTATGGATGAATCTATTACTTCATAGAAATGTGTAAAAAACCGAGTCGCACTTAAAAGCCGAGTACTCTACCATTGAGTTAGCAACCCTAAGAAAATAAGATGTATAGATACAATCGTAATCAAAATGAATAAAAAAAAGATTGAATTGGAGAAAATCAAATAAAAAATAGCAAAAAAAATGGAATAAAATAAGTAAAAATGAACAGATCAGATCAAAATACAAGAAATTTTCTCAGAAAAAAAAACAAAAATTTATGGAAGAGAAACAAATATATCCATTTATTTCCGATCGGATTATATTTGTTTGATACACTGTTGTCAATATTATAATATTAAGAAAAGACTACAATGGAGAAAACAAAAAAACAAAAAAATGAAATAACAATTTAATAAATACTACAATTTGAATTCAATTAATTTACAATTTCATTGAATATTAATAATTCAAAATTAATAACAAAAAAGATTTTTCATTTTGTTTCAATTTGAAATATTAAATAATAAAAAAATTCGAATAGAATATTGAAATAATATTTATTAAATATATTTATTAAATAAGTAAAGTAATAAAAAGAAAAAAAGAAGATAATGAAAAAAAAAAGAAATAAAAAACCAAACAATTATGTTGTATTGGCACTACATAAATAATTGACATAGATACAAAAAAATAGATAAAAAATAAAGGGTGTATGCGAAAATTAATAAGTAAAAAGTCGAAATCGCTTTTATTCAATCAATATAATATAAAATATAAATAGTAATAAGTAAGCTTAACCTATTTTCATTTTTTCAAAGAATTCCCAACTCATTGAGGGTAATGTATTTATAGATCGCAATTCTTTCATTTATTACTTCATTTATTCATTTGATCTTCTTTCTATTTATATCAATAAATATAGAAAAATCGATTTTTGTGGTTCTAGAAAATATTCTACGATAGCAATAATCAAAATGAACTATGAACAGAACAAAAGAGCGGAGGGGGGATAAGAGAGAAAAGGATTATATAAATTTATAGAGAAGTTATCCACACCCTCTTTTTTTTCTATTTCATTTCATTTTTCATTAATGATTAATTGAATTTCGTTTGTTGATTAGGGGAAAGTTCCATAAAAACATTCGCTTTTTTTGAAATATCCTGAACAGTTCCTGTAGGTTGAGCGCCTTTTTCAAGAAAAGATATAATAAGAGGAACATTTAAATAGGTTTGATTCTTTATCGGATCATAAAAACCCACTTTCCGAAGATCTCTTCCCTCTCTTCGGGATCGAACATCAATTGCAACGATTCGATAAACGGCTCATTGGGATAGATGTAACTGAATAATACACCCCCCCTAGAAACGTATAAGAAGTTTTTTCCTCGTACGGCTCGAGAAAATTCGAAATTATGTCTAGATATAGAATTATAGGTGTTAAAAAAATCCATAAAAAAATAAAATCAATTAGACTTAAATACTTTTTTCTTATTCTTTTCCGAAAAAATCACTCGTATTCATAATCTCATAACTCAAGTTGGTTGGATAAATCTCAAATAACTTAAAGGAAAACAAAACCTTTAGGTATTTCATTTATTGAGCGGTCTCTACTCCCTTTTTGTCTGTCTTCTTTAGAATCTATTTTTATTCTTCATTCTGATATAGTTGTTGAGACAATTGAAAATGGTATTTACTTGTTCCAGGATACTTTAGCTTTTCCTTGAATCATTGGGTTTAAACATTACTTCGGGGATCATTAATAGTTTCAAAAATGGCAGCAACATACCATTTTTTTTTCTATTTTGAAATTTGCAAAAATTGGATCCTTTCGAATAGAAAATATACTTACGAAGTTGTTCTAACTTATTCATTTTCACTAACCCTAGATACTTGCTCCTGATAAATGAATCAACTCGAGTTCCATCATATACTATTTACATTATCAACTCCCCCCAAAAAATGAGTTCGAGTGGAACAGAACAAACGATGTCGAGTCAAGAGCACCCTCATTTCTATTCTATATAATAAAAAAATGGTGGATGTAAGAATCCACAGCTAATTTAATCATGTCTTTCAAGTCACACGTTGCTTTCTACCCAATCGTTTCAAACGAAGTTTTACCATAACATTCCTCTAGTTTGGAAAAAATATGTAATTGATTCAATTAGGAAATTATGAATAGTCATTGATTCAGTCAATACAAAGTAATCTATACTTTATACTTTTTTTTCTTCTCGTCTATATGATATGAATGGCTAATTTCTAAAGAAGTTTCGGCAAAAATTCAAATTAACTCGATATTTTATTTTGATAATCAAAATAATAAATAAAAATAGTCAATTTGATTATTTTTATTATTAAAATGATTTTCATATTTAGTAATATTTAATTAGATTTTTATTAATAAGAAAATTCTATTTAATTATGAAATTCTATTCTCTATTTTCTCTCTATTTTCAAATAGAAATATATATATAAATGAATAGAATTTCGATTTTGAATTTAATATATAGATATTAAAAATATAGATATAAAAAACAATAAAAGTAATAGTAATACGAAAAAAGAAATCAGTTTTTTTTTTGAATCTATATCTTCAAGTGACTCAATTTAGGGACGAATCATTAAAAAATAAGAAAAAAAAAGAAGAATAACATTCTACTAAATACAATATTATATACTCTTAACTTAAACAGAAGGTTTTTCAAACTTTTCAAAACTAGGAATCTTGATTTTGATATAAAATTTTGATTCTGATATGATTCATGTATGGATATGTTCTGGGACGGAAGGATTCGAACCTTCGAATAACGGGACCAAAACCCGTTGCCTTACCGCTTGGCCACGCCCCATTTCTATTTCTATTCGACACTAATAAACACTAATATTGGTAGTAGTTGTTCGTCAATTCCAGTCCAAATATCTAAATATCTATAGAATAGATTGTTGCTAGGATATGGTAGATATAGAATGAAACCGAAATTATTGATCATTACATAGAATTCAATTAAGATATTCTATGAAAGTCTGATTTCTTCTATTCTCTTTTCTATTCTCTTTTGATTTCAGAATGGAAAGATTTTGAATTGGGTAAGTTCAAATTAAAGAAGGATTTTTGGAATATCCCTTTTTTTCTTTTTTTATTCATCATTTTTATTCATTTTTTTTATATTATTTAAATTTAAGTAGTATAAATCAGAAATGAAATAAAAAATAAATAACAACAAAAAAAATGAATATTAAGAAATTTGAATTTCACTCACAAAAAGCAAAAACACAATTATTTTAAAGAAAAAAATGTTTGCTATGCTTAATATCTTTAGTTTGGTCTGTATTTCTATTCATTCTGCCCTTTATTCAAGTAGTTTTTTCTTCGCGAAATTACCTGAAGCCTATGCTTTTTTGAATCCAATTGTAGATTTTATGCCAGTAATACCTTTACTTTTTTTTCTCTTAGCTTTTGTTTGGCAAGCCGCTGTAAGTTTTCGATGAGATCTTTCTGAATCCTGTCCTAGAAAAATTCAGAATTGATTCGAAAAAAAAAATTCTAACATTCTAACAATTGATACGATCAGATAAGTCTTACAGTATGAATCCTCGATTCAAATATTGAATTTTTTTTTTTATAGCCAAGAAAAATCTGGACCATCTCATTTCCTCATTCTTACCTTTTTCCATTGACATTTAAAAACCCTATTAGATTTGAGTTACTCATCAATATATAATTGTGGGTATGAAATCCAATTTTTGGTAATAAAACATTGTACTTTATTACAATTACAAATCAATTTCTGAAAATTCCTTTCGATTTCTCGAAACCACTTCATTTCTTAGTGTCAAAAGAAACATAACGTGTAATTATAGGAAAATCTATTCTCTTTCTTTTTTTTTAATGATCTTATCTTGGAGATTGTATAATGCTTACTCTAAAACTATTTGTTTACACGGTAGTGATCTTTTTTGTTTCTCTTTTCATCTTCGGATTTCTATCTAACGATCCGGGACGTAATCCGGGACGTGAAGAATAATTAATAAAAAAAGAAAATCTTTTGTTTTCCTTGCTTGGTTTTTCAATATTCTTAGTAGGATTTTTTTATTTTCCATTTTTATAAAAAAATCAAACAAAGAAAAGAAAGGGACTTTATAAAATCAAAAGAGAAATAAAATACCAAATCATCAACAAGGGAAACGGAAAGAGAGGGATTCGAACCCTCGGTACGAAAAATTCGTACAACGGATTAGCAATCCGACGCTTTAGTCCACTCAGCCATCTCTCCCCAAGTGAAAAATAGAATTACTATGTTACAATACACAAACAAAAAAAGTAGGGCTTTACTTTTAAAAAGCCCTTTTCTTAATTCTTAATAGTAATTCTAAATAGAATTTCATTAGAAAAATAGATTCAATCTAATATCTAATTTTATTAGAGAATATATAGAAATATATATCTAAATTATAATATATAATTTAGATTTATATTATTTTAATTATATTTAATAATATTATATTAAATAATAAAATGAAATGGTAAGAAAAAGAATAGAACTACGAATTCTTGGACAATGCATTTTTATGTTGTGTTGTGACTTAAGTAGTTTTGCTGAGATATATCTGTCACAACACCTTCGGCAAAACAAAAAAAATGAGTCTTCTTTTCCTTTTCTTAATTTTTCATTAGGTCCCTTTACGAAACAAAACACGTCAACACTATAATTTTCATGATTCTTTTATGATCTTAGTTCTTGTTTCTCGATTCGGACCGATTCTCCTGTTCGACAAAAGGTCCATTTATATACAATAATTGCATTGTAGCGGGTATAGTTTAGTGGTAAAAGTGCGATTCGTTCTATGGACCCCTTAATAGTTAAGGGGTCTTTCGTTAGATTCATATTCCGATCAAAAACTTTATTTCTTAAAAGGATTTAATCCTTTCCCCCTCAACGAACGATTGGAGGAAAAATATACATTATCGTAATTTGTCTGCAAGTAATTTGTATCCAAAAAGAATCAATTTTTAATTGATAAAAAAAGGAAATTTATTATTATTAAATTACGACACATAAGTTTTTTGAATTGGATCAATATTCCCAATTTTTTGAAGTATGATTAAAGGATCCATGGCTAAAGATATACAATTTATTTCTAATCGTAACTAAATCTTCAAATTTTTTATTTGTATAGGAAAGATGGAAGCAAAATAGCTATTAAATGATTACTTTAGTTTACTAGAGACATCTACATATTTCTTTTAGCTCGATAGAAAGAAAATGCTTTTCCTAAGGATTATTTCAAATAGAAATAGGGAACGAAGTAACTAGAAAAAAAAAGATTATTAGAATCTATAGGGATCATCTAAAA